AAATTCATCTCCAATAATGAAATAAATCAAGAAAAAATTAATAATAAAAAAAAAATTCACTTTATGTTTATTTCGACTATAAAAAAGTCACTTTATAATATTAGTAAGAAAAATTCACATATTTTGTGTGATTTATCCTACTTGTCACAAGCATATGTATTTTACAAATTATCACAAACCCAAGTTATTAATTTTTCTAAATTTAGATCTGTTCTTCAATATAACACAACGTCTTGTTTCCTTAAGACTAAAATAAAGGACTATTTTAAAACACTAGGAATATTTCATTCGGAATTAAAACATAAGAAACTTCAGAGTTATAGAATAAATCAATGGAAAAACTGGTTAAGATGGCATTATCAATACGATTTATCTCAGATTAGATGGTCTAGATTAATGCCAAAAAAATGGCGAACTAGGGTTAATCAAAGTTGTATGGCTCAAAATAAAAATAGAAACTTAAACAAATGGAATTCATATGAAAAAGACCAATTACTTCATTACAAAAAAGAAAATGATTCGGAAATCTATTCATTATCAAACGAAAAAGATAATTTTAAAAAATGTTATGGATATGGTCTTTTAGCATATAAATCGATTAATTATGAAAATAAAAGTGACTCATTTTTTTCTAGATTACCCTTTGAAGTTCAAGTAAAGAAGAACTTAGAAATTTCGTATAATTCCAACACGTCCAAACACAACTTTGTTGATATGCCCGGCAATCTTCATATCAATAATTATCTAAGAAAGGGCAATATTCTAGATAGAGAAAGAAATCTCGATAGAAAATATTTTGATTGGAAAATTATCCATTTTTCTCTTAGACAAAAAGGAGATATTGAAGCCTGGGTTAAGATCGATACCAACAGTAATCCAAATACTAAAATTGGTATTAATAATTATCAAATAATTGATAAAATTGAGAAAAAGGGGGTTTTTTATCTTACAACTCATCAAAATCCAGAAAAAACTCAAAAAAATTCGAAAAAAGTCTTTTTTGATTGGATGGGAATGAATGAAAAAATATTTAATCGTCCCATATTGAATCTGGAATTTTGGTTCTTCCCAGAATTTGTACTACTTTATAATGTCTATAAAATAAAACCGTGGATTATACCAAGCAAATTCCTTCTTTTTAATTTGAATACAAATAAAAATGTTAGTCAAAATAAAAACCAAAACTTTTTTCTACCATCAAATAAAAAAATAAAAATAAAGAATCGAAGTCAAGAAGCAAAAGAACCCCCAAGTCAAAGAGAGCGTGGATCAGATATAGAAAACAAAGGAAATCTGAGCCCTGTTTTTTCAAAACATCAAACCGATCTTGAAAAAGATTACGTGGAATCAGACACAAAAAAGGGTAAAAATAAAAAACAATACAAAAGCAACACGGAAGCAGAACTAGATTTGTTCTTGAAACGTTATTTGCTTTTTCAATTGAGATGGAACGGTGCTTTGAATCAAAGAATGCTCGAAAATATCAAGGTATATTGTCTCCTGCTTCGACTGATAAATCCAACCAAAATTACTATATCGTCAATTCAAAGGAGAGAAATGAGTTTGGATATAATGCTGATTCAGGCAAATTTACCTCTTACAGACTTGATGAAGAAGGGGGTATTGATTATCGAACCTATTCGGTTGTCTGTAAAAGATAATGGACAATTTATTATGTATCAAACCATAGGTATTTCATTGGTTCATAAAAGTAAACACCAAACTAATCAAAGATACCGAGAACAAAGATATGTTGATAAAAAGAATTTTGACGAATTCATTCTGCAACCTCAAACTCAAAGAATAAATACAGAAAAAACTCATTTTGGTTTGCTTGTTCCTGAAAATATTTTATGGTCTAGACGTCGTAGAGAGTTGAGAATTCGAAGTTTTTTTAATTCTTGGAATTGGAATGTCGTCGATAGAAATTCAGTATTTTGCAACGAAACCAATGTAAAAAACTGGAGTCAATTTTTGGGTGAACGGAAACCCCTTTATAAAGATAAAAATGAATTAATTAAATTTAAGTTCTTTTTTTGGCCTAATTATCGATTAGAAGATTTAGCTTGTATGAATCGTTATTGGTTTGATACCAATAATGGTAGCCGTTTCAGTATCTTAAGGATACATATGTATCCACGATTGAAAATTAATTGATAGTACTATATACCCTGTCTCGTATAGAGTATCTGAAAGCAAATAAATGGAAACATGCCTTGTTTTACATCTCATTCGAATCTAATTCGAGTAGACAATACTAAATCAATAAAATAAGGTATTGATTAGATCTAGAAATGAATCAACAGAATCTTCTTCATTTTAGGATTTTAGGTTTCAATTATTCGCTTTTGTGACTAAAAAAAACGTACCTACCGCCTTTTTGGATTCCTATCTGAATCAAATTTGAAATTTGATTAATTTATTGGAATTGCTAAAATTAGAGGTTCATAAAGAAATTAAGTCTATATACCAGGTTCAAATTACTGGCATTATTATTACTGATCAATAAAATTCGAAAAAATCCATATCTGTAAAATAAAGAAAGGGGAAATTCATTTATGGTAAAAAATTCTGTCATTTCAGTTATTTTTCAAGAAGAAAAGAAAGGATCTGTTGAATTTCAAGTATTCAATTTCACCAATAAGATACGAAGACTTACTTCACATTTAAAATTGCACAAAAAAGACTATTTATCTCAGAGAGGTTTGAAGAAAATTTTGGGAAAACGTCAACGACTGCTAGCTTATTTGGCAAAAAAAAATAGAGTACGTTATAAAGAATTAATTAATCAGTTGGACATTCGAGAGACAAAAACTCGTTAATTTGATTAATTTGAAGAGTTATTTCATTTTCACTTATATGTTTCGATTAAATTTTGATGAACTTCTTTTCACTTTCAGTAATTCATGGAAGAATGAATCGTTAAAAAACTTATGACTGCACCAACTACAAGAAAAGACCTCATGATAGTCAATATGGGGCCTCAGCACCCATCAATGCACGGTGTTCTTCGACTCATCGTTACTCTAGATGGTGAAGATGTTGTCGACTGCGAACCAATATTGGGTTATTTACATAGAGGGATGGAGAAAATTGCGGAAAACCGAACAATTATACAATATTTGCCTTATGTAACACGTTGGGATTATTTAGCTACTATGTTCACAGAAGCAATAACCATAAATGGACCCGAACAATTAGGCAATATTCAAGTACCTAAAAGGGCTAGCTATATCAGAGTGATTATGTTGGAGTTGAGTCGGATAGCTTCTCATTTGTTATGGCTCGGTCCTTTTATGGCGGATATTGGTGCACAGACCCCTTTCTTCTATATTTTTCGAGAAAGAGAATTGATATATGACCTATTCGAAGCTGCCACCGGTATGCGAATGATGCATAATTATTTTAGGATTGGAGGAGTGGCTGCCGATCTACCCTATGGCTGGATAGATAAATGTTTGGATTTTTGCGATTATTTTTTAACAGGGGTTGCTGAGTATCAAAAACTTATTACTCGGAATCCTATTTTTTTAGAACGAGTTGAAGGCGTAGGCATTATTGGGAGAGACGAGGCATTAAATTGGGGTTTATCGGGACCAATGCTACGAGCTTCCGGAATAGAATGGGATCTTCGTAAAGTTGATCATTATGAGTCTTACGACGAATTTGATTGGCAGGTTCAATGGCAACGAGAAGGGGATTCATTAGCTCGTTATTTAGTACGAATCGGTGAAATGACAGAATCCATAAAGATTATTCAACAGGCTCTGGAAGGAATTCCAGGAGGGCCTTACGAAAATTTAGAAATGCGACGTTTTGACAGATTAAAAGATCCTGAATGGAATGATTTTGAATATCGGTTTATTAGTAAAAAGCCTTCTCCAACTTTTGAATTGTCGAAACAAGAACTTTATGTGAGAGTTGAAGCCCCAAAAGGAGAATTGGGGATTTTTCTGATAGGAGATCAGAGCGTTTTTCCTTGGAGATGGAAAATTCGCCCACCAGGTTTTATCAATTTGCAAATTCTTCCTCAGTTAGTTAAAAGAATGAAATTGGCTGATATTATGACAATACTAGGTAGCATAGATATCATTATGGGAGAAGTTGATCGTTGAAATGATAATTGATACAACAGAAATAGAGACTATCAATTCTTTTTCCAAATTGGAATCCTTAAAAGAAGTCTATGGGATCATAGGGATGCTTGTCCCTATTGTGACTCTTGTATTAGGAATCACAATAGGTGTACTAGTAATTGTTTGGTTAGAAAGAGAAATATCTGCAGGAATACAACAACGTATTGGGCCTGAATATGCCGGCCCGTTAGGAATTCTTCAAGCTCTAGCAGATGGGACAAAACTACTTTTGAAAGAGAACCTTATTCCATCTACAGGAGATACTCGTTTATTCAGTATCGGACCATCCATAGCAGTAATATCTATCTTTCTAAGTTATTCAGTAATTCCTTTTGGTGATCACCTTGTTCTAGCCGATCTTAGTATTGGTGTTTTTTTTTGGATTGCCATTTCAAGTATTGCTCCCGTTGGACTTCTTATGTCGGGGTATGGATCAAATAATAAATATTCCTTTTTAGGTGGTCTACGGGCAGCTGCTCAATCAATTAGTTATGAAATACCATTAGCTCTATGTGTGTTATCAATATCTCTACGTGTGATTCGGTGAGACCTAAAATTTATCCAAATTCTTTTCTTTCTAGAAACAAGGATAAAAAGATTTGATTGATTATATATATTTTTTTTTCTTCAGCATTTGAGTTGATGAACTAAATCAGATAGTTATATGAGTGAAAGAAAACGGCTTCTAAATTTGCAGTAAAAAAGTTGAGTCTCATTTCCTATGTACAAGAATCAAATGGTGAAAAAAGTAAACATAAGCAAGAGAGATTGTTTACCCCAAGATTCGTGAATTGTCATGATAGCTTGAAGCGGGTTCAAAAGACCAACTCTATGGAGTTTTTACTGTCTATTACCATAGATGGA